GCATCTGTATATCATATGAAGTTAAGGAATGAATTTAAGGAATGAATATATAGCGGGTAGCGGGAATCGAACCCGCATCGTTAGCTTGGAAGGCTAGGGGTTATAGTCGACGTTGGTTGATCATTTTTAACATCTCTAATTCAAAACCGAACATGAGATTTTGGTTTCATTCGGCTCCTTTATGGAAGATCTATGTATTCCCACCAGAGAAAAAATGAGATCCATAACATCTATGTCAGCTTTTTTTACGAATGCATATAAAGCTACTTGCTTTTTAGATGATCCCTCTAGAAGAGGGGGATTCTATCAAATCTTTCTAGTCTCTAGTCTAGTTACTTCGTTCCCTATTTCTTTTCTACTCGCGGGATCCTAAGGAAAATAATTTTGTTTCTACCGAGCTGAAACAAGAAGTCGAGGGATTCTAGTAAACCAAAACCATCATTTTCTAGCTATTTGGCTTCAATCTCCCCCTTTTTCAGCGCAAAAATTGAATATTTAGTTACGATTGAAAGTTTTGTACTATCATCCATAGATCCTTTATTCATACTCATTCAATTGGAAGAATTGAACCAATCAAAAAAATTATGCTTCTCGACTCCATAATCCAATTTTTTTATTAAAATTCTGATTGCCTTTTGGATAGAAATCGTGAGAATGTATATTCTTTCCTCAAATGTCCTATTGAGGGGTAAAGGATTAAATCTTTTTAAGAAATAAAGTTTTTGATCGGAATATGAAATATGAAAAAAATGGAAAGACCCCTTAACTATTTAAGTTGTTAATAGAACGAATCACACTTTTACCAACTAAACTATACCCGCTACATATTCATTATTGCGTATCAATAAACTTTATTTATACCAGTATTCTATTTGATATTATTTATCTTATAAGACTATATTTATTTTATTTCTTAATACTTCCTTCTTATTAATACTTCTTAAGTTAATTATTAAGATGAATAGAATACTGAACTTCAACTTTCATTTATAATGAAATTTGTTTTTCATTAATGAATTTCCGAATTTTATACTTAAGAATAAGAAAAGAAAGACGAAAAATATTAGTACTATATTCACTATAATACTATAATACTATTACTAGCTATTACTAGAACACTATTACTATAAAGATTCAATATTCGAATTTAGACTCATTTATACTCTAATTCTACTAGAATTAGTAGTATAAATGAGTCTAAATTCGAATATTGAATCTTTATAGTAATAGTGTTCTAGTAATAGCTAGTAATAGTAATATAGGAATGGCAATGAAAATTACTCTTCTTGTTTCAATAACAATTTTTATTCGTTGGAACAAAAGAAGTACTGGCCCGGCCAGTACTTATACTTAACCAGGCCGGGGAAATGAACCTTTTGTACAAAATAAAAGAAGTAAGGTATTCTTTCTTTTCTATTGGAGAAATCTGTTTCGAATCATTGAAGGAAAATAAAAATTGTTCTCAATCTTGACTTCACGTGTTAAATCACATGATAAATTTCCAATTTGGAATGGGGAGAGATGGCTGAGTGGACTAAAGCGTCGGATTGCTAATCCGTTGTACGAATTAGTCGTACCGAGGGTTCGAATCCCTCTCTCTCCGACCCCCCTGATCACTTGAGATTTTAGAATTGGAATAAATTTCGATTATTTTCTTTTATGAATCTTTTATCTTTATCTAGCATCTATTCCATTTATTTATACATTTACCTATGAAAAAATAAAGGAAAAAGTAAAAACGAATCTCATCTCTTTTTTTATTCTTCACGCCCAGGATTACGCCCCGGATCATTAGATAAGAATCCGAAGATGAAGAGAGAAACAAAGAATATTACTACTGTGTAAACGAATAGTTTAAGAGTAAGCATTACAAATCTCCAAGATAAGATCTTTTTTTTTAAGGAAATAGATCACCTATTTTACGACACACACTATACACTATTTTGATATGACGCTTTAAAGATGAAAAAAAAAAAGAAAGTTTTTTTTTTAAATTTATTTTCACGAATTTCTTTCTAATGTAATAAGATTCGTATTTTTTCGTTACCAAAAATTTATTGCCATATCCATATCTATAATTATATATTGCATTATTGCATGGGATTTTAGAAAGGAAAGGTCAGAACAAAAGAAGAAATAAGCTGATTAGCTGATTAAAGATAAAGATCATCGCCCCCTTCCCTTATTCAATTTCAATCTAAAATAGAAAATACCAGAATTTCGCTTTTTGAATCGAGGGTTCCTAATGTCCAGACTTATCTGAATCTTATTTCTGATCTTATTTCTTTTAAGAATAAAAATCTTATCTTTTTTTTATCGAAGAAATTATGAATTGAATAGAGATTCCATTTTTATCGAAAACTTACAGCAGCTTGCCAAACAAAGGCTAAGAGAAAAAAGAATAAAGGGATAACTGGCATAACGTCTACGATTGGATTGAAAAAGGCATAAGCCTCGGGCAATTTGGCGAAGAAAAAACTACTCGAATAAAGGGTAGAATTAAGACAGATACAGATTAAACTAAAGATATTAAACATAACAAATATTCTTTTCTTGTTCTTAAAGATTCAAATTAAATTGAAATGATAATAAATTATCAGATTGGATTGAGTTGTTTTTCTGAGGGAAATTTTAAAATAAAAAGGTAGATAAAAGAAAGAAATTCTTCTTTTTCTTTTACTTCTTTCATCCTACAATCAAATAAGAATACAAGGAATTCTATTTTCATACAATATCTTAATTGAATTCTAAGTAATGATCAATTAATCTTTTTGATTCTATATCTATTGTGTTGAGTCCTAGCGACAACATGTCCTATATTTATTTTGGTTGGTTATTGACGAATAACCAATATTTAGCTTAGTTTTTCTTAGACCAAATCAAAATGGGGCGTGGCCAAGCGGTAAGGCAACGGGTTTTGGTCCCGTTACTCGGAGGTTCGAATCCTTCCGTCCCAGATCGTTTGCATCAGAAACGAAAGATTCTTCTCTATTGAAATTTCATTAAACAATTTTCTGTTTAGTGTTGGATACAATGTTATCCAATCTGAATTCTAAGAATGATTCTTAGAATCATATCTTTTTTTTTTATTTTTTTACTAAAGTTATTTTATTCTGAAATATTCGTGATATACTTTCGTTAACGATTATTTGTTTTATATGATGGAGATGGATGCGAAAAGATAAGAATCCGAGGATTCTTATCTTCTCTTTGATCTTACCTTACACGAGACTTTTCTACTCCATAATAATGAAAACAAAAAAACTTTATTCTCAAACTATCTCTCTGTTTTAAATTAAATGAAAATTAGATTCAATCGGAGATGGTAAATAATAAGTCAATCATAATATTAGAATCATAAAATCATAATTCATAAATAATAAATGAGAAAATATTCAGAATTCCTATTTCATAATTAATATATTCATATTAGAATATATTGAATATTCTAATTTTTGAATATTAGAAATTATAAATAGATTTTAATTTCTAATACATAAATACATAATTATTACATAATAATATATATTGTATCTTTTTCTTTTTCATATATCATATATTTAAGATTATCTTATTATTATATAATTGAATATTTATAAATATTTCATTGAAATATTTAGTTTAGTATATTATTTATATAGTAAGTAAAGTCAAAGGCTTTTTTTGAGGTTTCTAATTTCTTCTTTTTGAAAATAAAATAGAGGGATCTTTTATGATGGACAATCCCGAAAGATCTGTATGAAGGTGTAAATAAGTTTGCTTAAAACTGATTTGTTTTTTTCATGTGAATATTATTCATATGAAAAAATATGGGGTAAATTTCAGTGAAATCCTTTCCGGATAAACACTTATCTATCCATAGATAGATAAGTGTAGATTATTATGTATCGGTTCAGCCAATGACTATTCATGATTCCATATTGAATCAATTGCATACGGTTCCAAATTAAAATAAAATTAGAGGGATGTTATGGTAAAACTTCGTTTGAAACGATGTGGTAGAAAGCAACGTGCGACTTGAAGGACATGATTGGCTGTGGATTCTGGCATCCACCATTTTCTATACGAATGAAGATGCTCTTGTCTCGACATAGTTTGTTCTGCTAGGAACCTAATTTAATTTATCTTGGGTTGCTAAATAAAGATACTAATAGTATCCTAAAGGTATAGCATATGATGGAGCTCGAGCAAAAATGATTGATTCATTTATCGGGGGAATAATCTAGGGTTAGTTACTATCTAGTATCTTTATTTAACATCCAACTTGTCATAATATATATATATATATATATATATATATATATATATATATATATATATATATATATATATATATATATATATATATATATATATATATATATATATATATATATATATATATATATATATATATAAATATAGATAAATGGAGAGGTTCAAATTTGTCGAAATCTTCAAACTGTTTCGATCAAGAGTGTATCACAAAGGAATCAATCTTTCGTATGATTTTTCCGAAAGAACAAAAAACAAAAGGTATGTTGCTGCCTTTTTGAAAAGGAGTAAGGATCACCGAAGTAATGTCTAAACCGAATGAAGATAACAAAGCGCAAAGCAAAGACAACAAATTCCGGAACAAGGAAACACTATTTTCACTTAGTCTCAACAATTGGATCAGAATGAAGTAAAAAAAAAAAGAGATCCGAAAGGAGACAAAAAAAGAGGTTAGAGACAGCTCAAGAAATTCTAAAGATTTCCTTTCGAACTCTTTCAAAACTACCCAACTTGAGTTAGGAGTACGAATGAAATTTCTTTTTTCTGTAAAGAATGAAAAAAAGGCTCAAATTACAGTCTAATTCTTTATGGATTCATTTCTCTTTCTATTTCTATCTATCTATATAGATAGAAATAGAAATTATAGAAATTAGAATCATTTTTTCTTGAGCCGTATGAGGAGAAAACCTCCTATACGTTTCTAGGGGGGCATCTTTTATCTACATCTATCCCAATGAGCCATCTATCGAATCGTTGCAATTGATGTTCGATCCCGAAGAGAAGGAAGAGATATTCGAAAAGTGGGTTTTTATGATCCGATAAAGAATCAAACTTATTCAAATGTTCCTGCTATTTTATATTTCCTTGAAAAAGGTGCTCAACCCATCCAGGAACTGTTTATGATATTTTTAGGAAGGCAGAATTCTTTAAAGAATTTCGAGTTTCTTTTGAATAAAATAAGTATGAAAGAAAGGAAAAACAAGAATCATGAATAAAAAAAGGATAGGGTAACTAGTACCTATCTTTAGTGTAATTCTTTATTCAAAGTTTCTTCTTTTCTTGTTCTATTCATACTTATTTTCTTCTTCTTTTTCTTATTCTTATTTTTTTTATTCATGATTCTTGTTTTTCCTTAAATTATATATAAATTTGTATATGTATTGTACCTTTATTTTTTTGATTAAAGAAAGCCGCTATTTTTTATATCTCTACCTTTTCCTTATTCCTTATTTTTTTCCGCTCAAAGTTCTTATTTATTCTTTATGTTGTGCTAATCCAACACAAATTTATATATAATTTCTTGAAATTTATTTTTTTCTAAAAAGTCCATTCATATTGACAATGGCGTCTCAAACAAATATAATTTTATCGTATATAAATAGATCTTTTTACCCCCATTCCCTATTGGCTCTTTCCTTCACTTTAGTAAAATTGATGGGTTTGCTGGATTTTTTTTTATTTCGATCTTATCTACACTTCATATTGATCCGGGTTGCTAACTCAACGGTAGAGTACTCGGCTTATTAGATTGCGATTATTACTTTTATGATCTTTTACACATTTGGATGAAGGAATTCGTCTAGACTATTGGTAGAGTTTATAAGACCGCGACTGATCCTGAAAGGTAATGAATGGAAAAAAAAGCATGTCGTAAAAAGAATAGAAAAATATCAAAAAGAATAATCTAATCATAGAAAAAGAAGATTTCTAGTTCTCATAATAGAAATAGAACGATAATTTTTCTTTTTAGAACAATTTTGAAGTTCAGTAAAGTATTTCGGGTCTAGTGAATAAATGGATAGAGCCTTATGGTTCCAATTCGAGTAAGACAAAAAAGCAACGAGCTTCCCTTCTTAATTTGAATGATTACCCGATCGAATTACTAATTATACGTTAAAAATAAATTAGTGCCTTATGTGGGAAAAGGTTCTCTTGTGAATTGTGAGTGGACCATTGATTCTTTTTTTTCTTAATCCTAATTATTCTTTATTATGGATTGGTAGACGGATGATGTAGAAGAAATAGTATAGTGATAAAAAAATAATTTTTTCCAAAGTCAAAAGAGTGATTGGGTTGCGAAAATAAAAGATTTTTACCCCTTTTCCTTCTTTTTCTTATTGTTATTCTAGTTGATAATATAACAAGGAAAAGAAAATAACAAAGAAAATAAAACCAAATTGGATAGAAAGGGAAAGGAAAAAGATCTGTAGATTGGGCTCTCTGTCTCCGGGGTATATATTCTTTATTTGTTCTTACTTTTCTATAATCTTTTACTTCTTAGATTATCTTTCTTTTTTTTTACATCACAGTACTAGTATAAAAATATATATTATATAAAAAATATAGTACATACAAACATATGCATTACGCCGTTATGACCATATTGCACTATGTATCATTTCATAACACAAGCAAGTGCCTCCCTTTTTTGGTTATAGTAGAAATGTGTTTCAATGGCAGAATTACAAGGATATTTAGATTGAAAAAAGATAGATTTCGGCAACAAAACTTCCTATATCCGCTACTCCTTCAGGAGTATATTTACTCACTTGCTCATTATCATAGCTTCAATAGTTTGATTTTTTACGAACCCGTGGAAATTATTGGTTATGACAATAAATCTAGTTTAGTACTTGTTAAACGTTTAATTACTCGAATGTATCAACAGAAATCTTTGATTTATTCGGTGAATGATTCTAACAAAAATGGATTTTGGGGGCACAAGAATTCTTTTTCTTCTCATTTTTCTTCTCAAATGGTATCAGAAGGTTTTGGAGTCATTCTGGAAATTCCATTCTCGTCGCGATTAGTATCTTCCCTTGAAGAAAAAAGAATACCAAAATCTCAGAATTTACGATCTATTCATTCAATATTTCCCTTTTTAGAGGATAAATTATCACATTTAAATTATGTGTCAGATCTACTAATACCCCATCCCATACATCTGGAAATCTTGGTTCAAATCCTTCAATGCTGGATCAAAGATGTTTCTTCTTTGCATTTCTTGCGATTGTTTTTCCATGAATATCATAATTTGAATAGTCCATTTACTTCAAATAAATCCACTTACGTCTTTTCAAAAAGAAAGAAAAGATTCTTTTGGTTCCTACATAATTCTTATGTATATGAATGCGAATATCTATTCCTGTTTCTTCGTAAAAAGTCTTCTTATTTACGATCAATATCTTCTGGAGTTTTTCTTGAGCGAACACATTTCTATGGAAAAATAGAATATCTTATAGTCGT